GACCTATGTTATAGAGTATATAACTTCTATCATAGGGATCAATTTCTGGTCGCGTAGCTTCATAATAATTCTGTAAAGCTTCTGCATAATTTCCTTCGGATTGAGCCGACATCCGTTACGGTCGTTCATTCTTGTAAAAGAATCTCCGTTACAGAACCGTACGTGAGATTTTCATCTCATACGGCTCCTCCCTTCTGTGCATAGTACTAAAGGTAATAATTCATGTAATCAAAATTTAACTATTCTCATTATGAACTGACAGGAGCTGGTATTTTTACAAGAAATTTCTAACCAGCCTTCCCACAAGAGGTTTTTTCTTACCACCAATCATATTAGTGATAGATAGAAATGGTAACTCCAACAATTTCTTTGTACTCAACGCTTACGATTTCCAGGAATTAGTCACTTCAACGGTCTTTGATGGTTATACGGGTACCCAAAGCACGAATGAGATGGATCTTAGTTTTCCCAACCATTCTTGTTAGTCCCGATACCGATAAGGAAAAGGGTTATTTATAACAAAGTTTTCGTGTTGTTGATTCCTAGGTGTAGTGCTTTTTCCACAATGCCACCTATGGATACTAATTAAGTAGGATTGACCTCCAATAAAGAACCTATAGATGTAACCTTTCGCTCAATACTAAAATCGATAATTGAAGCATCTAAGGCTGCATCAATCGAGGATACACGACAGAAGGAATTGCTCTATCTCTAAACTTCACCTTCACCAAGCGTAGGTTTCTTTCACTAATTTGTTTTTTTATATTCCTAACTACGTTCTTTTTCTCGTAAAACTGAGGGGTAAAAAAACAAGAAAAGAATCAAATCGCACCATCTCCGTAATAGGTAAATGCCTTTTTTTCTCCTGAAGTTGTCGGAATTATTCGTAATAAGGTATTGGCTACAATTGAGGAGGTCTTATCAATAAAATTTCCATTTATTCGAGATCTAGGCATAATTATCAATTCATTCTATAATTATTTTCATTCCCCTTCGGGGAAAACGATCCCACAAAAAAAGGAATTGTACAGTACAAAATAACATAAAAACAGACTAATTAGAAAAACGTGGAGCACAAATTGTCCTCCCTTTTGACAAAGATGAAATGAAATAGTTGAATCAGATTATATTTCATTCCAATTTAGTAGTATACTATTACTATTTCATCTAAGTTTAATAACCAAGTTTCCTATGTATTGATTTTGATAACTCGATAAGTTTTTATTTGGTTATAAGAAGAAAAAAGAATTGAATAATCATTCCATGATAAAAAAATAAGGTAACCATCCTTTATTTTAATTATTTTAATTTTATTTTGTTTGCATAACGTATATGTGCCACGCCATACAGTTGAAATCAAAAAATGAATCGGACAATTCATGAATTTTGAATAGATCATGGGGTAGCTAATGAAAGAAGTTGCTGTTGATAAATATGAAATTGGAAAAAAACTTTTCTTCCTATGGAACCACCAGGCGGTCATACCTGTACTACAATTAAGATGAATGGCTCGCTACTTAATTCGGTTTTTGGTCAAGAATAAGATTCCGTAGGAGGGATGGCTGAGTGGTTCAAGGCGTAGCATTGGAACTGCTATGTGAACTTTTGTTTACCGAGGGTTCGAATCCCTCTCTCTCCTTTTCTTTTCATTTATCAACGTTACGTATCAAATCAAATAATAATTGATATCATTATTCTAACAGTCCTTATTTGATAGAGATTCTCTATCCCTAATTAGAGCCTGTGATACGTAAAATACAAATAGAGATATTGTATTGATATTGAAAAGAAGAAAAAGAATCCTATTTATTGTCGATCCATTTTTGATATGTGAATGAGACAAGGTACTCTATTTACTTCAGAGAAGGGGGTAAAAATTGTATGAACCTTGCTTTTTTTATTTTCGTTAGAATCAAGTTTGACGGGAATAATATTCTACGACCAACAACTCATTTATTTTCAAACCGATCGATTTATTATCTATGATTTGATTTACAAATCCTTTATATTGTAAGGAATCAATAGTCAAATGGTTTGGCAATTCCCCGCGGGGGGATGAAACAAGATAATTTTGAATCAGAGCTTTCGATCTTTCTTTATCCTTCGTAGTAATAATATCTCGGGGTTTGCAACGATAACTTGGTATATCTATTATACGACCATTAACTAAAATATGTCTATGGTTAACTAATTGTCTGGCTCCAGGAATGGTCGAAGCCATACCTAATCGAAAAAGGATGTTATCCAAACGCATCTCGAGTAGTTGTAGTAAAACCTGACCTGTTGACCCTTTGGCTTTTCCAGCAATATGCACATATTTAAGTAATTGTCGCTCTGCCAGACCATAATGAAAACGCAATTTCTGTTTCTCTTCTAAACGAATACGATATTGTGATCTTTTTCCCGAGCGCAATTGGGTTTGAAGATAACTTCCGGATCTGGGGCTTTTACTAGTTAGTCCCGGTAAAGACCCCAGACGGCGTATTTTTTTGAAACGAGGTCCTCGGTAACGAGACATATAAATAAAGGCTCCCTTTTTGATTCACTTTCATTTGAAAAAAAAAAATTATAATTATAATATTATATAAATCTAAAATTCAAATATAAAAAAATATTATAAAATATATAAAATAAATTCAGACTGAACTAAAGGATCAGCAAAGCAAAACACAATCTACTGAAGTATTACAAAGCAGAATGAAATAAATTTTATCAATATTTTTATTTTTTGTATATATAATATAGTGAAGTTCAAGCGAAGGCTACCTTTTCAAATTTCTTCTGTAAAGATATAGTTAACTTTTTTTATTCATAGCTATAGCTGCAAGTTACCATGACATAATAACTCGACATTTAGAGAAAGCGAGAGTAGATATTTTCAATCATGCAAAGAAAAAGAGCCGGCTATCGGAATCGAACCGATGACCATCGCATTACAAATGCGATGCTCTAACCTCTGAGCTAAGCGGGCGGATATAAGATCAATAGTGTATAGGAAACTCTCGGATCTTAGCTATTACCTGGTGATTCTTCTTTTTTTTTTTTCATTTATTGATTATTTCTATTCTTATTTATTCTATTTATAGTTATTAGTTATAGATTTTAGATTCTATATTATAAAATAGAAAATAAAAATCTTTCTATTTATATATCTAGATATATAAATAGAAATTAAATTCCAGATTCATATTATCCTATTAATCAAATTATCATATTATAATTTCTTTTAAAATAAAATAATTCTAAATATTAAATAATAGAAAATATAAAAAAATAGAATTTCGAATTAAATTCTTACTATTTTGAATATGAATATGATATGATTAATATGAAGATGAATATGAAATAAAGATGGATATGAAATCAATACAATAAATACAATCTTAAATTAAATCTTCACTTCAATAATATTAATATGATTATTTTATGATAATTAAAATCATATTATGAATAATTCATTTATTCTCATTCTAATGGTGTAACTAAAAAACTATACTATAAATCTAAATATAAATTTCACATAAAGAAACTATCTATATCCTAATAGATAAATAGTGAAAAACTAAATAGAATCATATTCTATTGATTTCTATTCGAATAATGTAAATCCATGACTAAAACTGATAGAAACTTGTATTCTATCATTATACACAAGAGGACGAATTGTTAAAAAAAAAAATAAATAAATATCGAGCGTTCTACTATTTTTAATTCCGCTATAAAAAAGAAGGGGGAGTCAAGGCATAGATATATGTGGGATATATTTATCTATATTGAATTGCGGATACATCAATGATAGAATAATTTCGGATTGAAACAAATAGGGTTCATCCAATAGAGATGAAATGATAGAATGGAAGACGGCCAAAAAAATAAAATAGCAGCATACACTTTTTCGATACAAGAATCCTTACCTAATGAATTCAACAGTTCCAAGATCAATGAAAGAGGTGTATGGAATTACAATTAGATCCTTGTATCATATCAAATATCAAAGCAAAGGGGGATATGGCGAAATTGGTAGACGCTACGGACTTGATTGGATTGAGCCTTGGTATGGAAACCTTGCTAAGTGGTAACTTCCAAATTCAGAGAAACCCTGGAACTAAAAATGGGCAATCCTGAGCCAAATCTTTATAAAAAATGGAAAATTAGAATAAAAAGGGATAGGTGCAGAGACTCAATGGAAGCTGTTCTAACGAATGAAATTGACTACGTTACGTTAGTAGCAAAAATCCTTCTATCAAATGATAGAAATGACAGTAAAGGATAAGCTTATATACCTAATACATACTGACATAGGAAAGATTAATCACAACCCTCTATTTCGATATTTAGATTCATTCTATATTAATTAGAATGATAGAGATCAAATAATCATTCTAAAGATCAAAAAATCTATGAAAAAAGGAAGAGTTATTCTGAATCCATTCCCATTTTCCAATTGAAGTTTAAATTGAAATAAAATTCGAATATTCATTGATCAAATGATTAATTCCAGAGTTTCATAGATCTTTTGAAAATTAATCGGACGAGAATAAAGAGAGAGTCCCATTTTACATGTCAATACCGACAACAATGAAATTTCTAGTAAGAGGAAAATCCGTCGACTTTAAAAATCGTGAGGGTTCAAGTCCCTCTATCCCCAAGAAAAGCCCATTTTACCTCCTCTTATTTCTTTATCTTCTTTTTTTTTTTCATCAATGGTTCAGTTCAACCAAAATTCAATATCTTTCTCATTTCATTCACTCTGTTCTTTCACAAACGGATCCGAATAGAAATCCTCGTTTCTTCTTCCAATCCAATTTCATTTGTATAGATTCAAGGAATCCCCGTTATTGAGTCATTCACAGTCCATATCATTATCCTTACATTTACAATACAAAGAAAGTCTTCTTTTTGTTTTGAAGATCTAAGAAATTGAGGAGCTAGGTACAATTTGTTAAGACTTTTTTAGTTCTTTTCATTGACATAGATACAAGTACTCCGCTAGGATGATGCACAGGAAATGGTCGGGATAGCTCAGTTGGTAGAGCAGAGGACTGAAAATCCTCGTGTCACCAGTTCAAATCTGGTTCCTGACACGTGAATAATGTATCGGATAAATATTAATACCTCATACAAATGAAATTCATTGATACGGATCGGGATACATATTCTTTACTTTCCTTTTCATTTTTATTTTTTTCCTCTCTGTTCATACTTTGATCTTATTTAAATTTTAAATAGGATGTTCAATTTTCGTATATATCTCAAATTTCATAAAAAAATTAGATAAAAAGATTCAGAGTGATAAGGATAAGAATAGAAAGGATGTTTTTCAGACACAGTACAAATCAACCCCAATTCCTTTCATCTTTCATTTTTCATTTCTGCATTTCGTCTCTTCCGTCTTTTTTTTTTTCTCACTCTTGCTCAATTTCCGGCGCCCCCCCCCTAAGTGATGTGCGCGATACAAAGTTCATGGTACAGAACTCTTTTAAGTCATCCTTGTTTTTCTGCTCATACAAAATGTATATGATATCTTTCCAATTGGGGAATATCAATGAGAACCTCTTTTTTTAGCCACCCCCATATGAATTAAAGTCCAGTTACTCTGTTTCATCTAGAAGGGAATGTAAAAATGTTCTTTGATTGAAATGAAATCTGGAGTCGTGTAGTATAAGTACTTATCATTCAAAGAGCATCTTGTATTTCATAGAAATTGGGAGTGGAGCAATATAATCTTTACGTAAGGACCAGCCTATCCAATTTTCAGGCATCAAGATACGTTAGCGTAAATAATTGTAACCATATACCATATACATATAAAATGACAGCAATTGAGTCCCAATCTTTGGTTTTTTTTTGTAAAGTCTCTATTCTTCGGCAATCAAAGCCTAAAGATCTATGAACTAGCTCATGCTTGACTAGCCAATCATATAAACAAATTTGCATCTCCTTCATCTCTACCACATTTTTCTTTGTATCAATACTTCACATTGACAATGAAATTGTTAAAGACTGACCCGCTCTTTCTTATTCTGCACAAAGGAACCCTGCCTGATTAACTAATTCGTAAGAAGATACTGACCCTTTGGACTTTAAATCTTTTTCAAATTAAAATCTAAAAGGTATCTCTGAAGTAGATGGTAATTGATAGAGTAATCCTTGATTATAATTTCCAGTATTTAGTACTGTGTCGAAGGTAAACCTTGTGATTAGTAGTAAAACATCGATTCTCCTGTTGATACACAGTTCTATCTTCAACTTCAAAGATTTTTTGAGATATCTTCTTACGAAGTTTCGTTATAACATCTATAAAAGAATCTTCTTTATAGTAAAGAAAAAATTATAAATAAATTCAATAAAATTTAAAATAATAATCATTAAGAATTCAATATCAATAGAATATGATAATATTATTACTATATTTTTATTAGTATTTTTTATTAGTATTTTATTAGTATAACTATAATAGTATAGTTATATTTATAGTTATATTTAATTAGTTATATTTAATTTAATTTTTAATTTTATGGAATCATGAACGTTCGGCATAATATAGGATCCCTCTAATAATCTTCTCCTAATAGTCTAATAGAAAGAATCACACATTATCGAGCAATTCGACAGACCAAATTCCCAAACCCGCTCAACTCTTAGAATATAGAAGGAGGAGCCTTGATGGATGTAGGGCTAATTAATTAGCCCTACATTATCTTTGAAACAAATTTAAAATTGAAAGAATCTAAGAATCTATTAGGTTTGTTGTTCAGCCAAAAACTGATTATCCACAAATACTCAAGATCAAGAAAAGAATAGGTCCTAGATCCATGCGACTTAGGATTGGATTTGCTTGGGTCAGGTTGAAGTCTTTAGACAGTATTCTTTCATGATTTTAATTTCATAAATTGACTGGGTTTGGGTATACCAAACCCCAAAAAAGTGTATAAATAACTCTTTGATCATGGGCAATAAAAGAGGAAAAAGTAATTCATTCATGAAAATGGATAAAGAAATATGATACAAAACAAAAATGGAATGTATAATGTATTAGGGCTATACGGACTCGAACCGTAGACCTTCTCGGTAAAACAGAGAAAACTGATTATTATCGAAATGATTCGAACTGTTTCAAAGACCCAACATGCATTTTGTTGCATTGGGCTCTTTCATCAACTGATGTAAAGATCAGTTAGTCCACCATTTTTTTCTTTACAGGAAGATAAAAAGATAATGAGATGGTTCCATGTGCTCTGATTCATTATTTGTATCTTGATCTAGGAGCAATACCAAAGTGTTTCAAAGAAAAATGACCTTGATTTAGGTCTGCCTTCGGCCTAGATCAACCTAAGTGAAATGGAGCCTCTATCGCTCCACTGCAAGAGTAAAATATGAGACTTCATACACCTCAAAGCTCATAGGACGACAAGAGGTTCTTTTGAGACCCTTATACTCATTATGCCTGGCATTGAATGGACTGGACATTTACCTTACAATGGCATGTTCTATTTGATTGATTTGGCAGTGGAATTCGCACCTGAATCGGATCGAACCAAATATTTGTCAGGCTATTTTTCTCTTGTTCTCTCGAACCTACGGAATAAGACATCGACTTCTCAAAAAGATCAATTATGGTCATTGCATAATGGGCTTCCTTGAAAAGCATTGGCGCACGTGTAAACGAGGTGCTCTACCTAACTGAGCTATAACCCTTATCATAAATCATAACTATTTTAACATAGAGGCAATTTCTTGTCAAGAAGGGTATCCCATATGCATATGATAACTCTCCGATCCATTTACTGGTAAAAGATTGATATTGCTTAGAAAGCATATTTTAACTAGAATCCATCGAAGTGATGAAGACCTTTTTGTGGTGATAAATAACCTACTTAACCCAGTGGTTAGAGTATTGCTTTCATACGGCGGGAGTCATTGGTTCAAATCCAATAGTAGGTAGAACTTATTAGATACCATGGAATCAGGTATCTAATAAGTTTTTCTACCCATCCTCTTTTTTTCGTTCTATCATAAGATTAATCAGATTAGACTTCATTGTGTTCAATTTGGTTCAATTTTTGGAATGAAAATGTAGTGTATAATAAGAAACTCCTTTAATTTTAATTATTTTTTTGATTCTTTTTATTTTTATTGAATGCATTGACTACTACTGGGAAATCACATTGACAGCCTCTACTCGTGTCCTAGCTCGTCTGAGAGCTAGATTTGACTCAATTGCTTGTCTCTTACCCTCAGCTCTACTCAAGTTATCTTCAGCTATTTCAAGAGTTTGTTGAGCTTCTTGTGCATCAATGTCAGTACTAAATTCTGCATCATTTCCTAAAATAGTTATCTCATTATTACTTATTCTAGCGAAACCACCCATAAGAGCCACTGTTAACCATTGGTCGTTTAGCCGTATTCTCAAAAGACCTATATCTACAGCCGTGGCAATGGGGGCATGGTTTGGTAATACTCCAATTTGTCCACTATTCGTAGATAAAATAATTTCTTTCACTTCGGAATCCCAAATAATTCGATTAGGAGTCAGTACACAAAGATTTAAGGTCATTTCTTCAATTTGCTCTCCTCTTCTAAGTTTTCTAAGTTAATAGCTTTCGTGGTAGCTTCATCGATGTTACCCACCAAATAAAAGGCCTGTTCGGGAAGACCATCTAATTTTCCGGAAAGGATGAGTTGAAATCCCCGAATTGTTTCTGCGAGACCAACATATTTCCCCGGAGAACCAGTAAAGACTTCTGCCACAAAGAAGGGTTGTGATAAGAAACGCTCAATCTTTCGTGCTCTTGCTACAGTTAAACGATCTTCTTCGGATAATTCGTCCAACCCAAGGATAGCTATAATGTCCTGAAGTTCCTTGTAACGTTGTGAAGTTTGCTTAACTCTTTGAGCAGTTTCATAATGTTCCTCGCCAACGATCCGAGGTTGTAACATGGTTGACGTTGAATCTAAGGGATCTACTGCTGGATAAATACCTTTGGCAGCTAATCCTCTTGATAATACGGTAGTAGCATCTAAATGTGCAAATGTCGTGGCAGGAGCAGGGTCGGTCAAATCATCCGCAGGTACATAAACTGCTTGGATCGATGTTATAGATCCTTCTTTGGTAGAAGTAATTCTTTCTTGCAAAGAACCCATTTCCGTACTAAGGGTAGGTTGATAACCCACTGCGGAAGGCATTCTACCTAATAAGGCAGATACTTCGGACCCTGCTTGAACGAAACGAAAGATATTATCGATGAATAGAAGTACGTCTTGCTTATTAACATCCCGGAAATATTCCGCCATGGTTAGGGCAGTCAAGCCAACTCTCATACGAGCTCCTGGCGGTTCATTCATTTGACCATAGACTAGAGCTACTTTGGATTTTCCAAGATTTTTTTCATTAATCACCCCGGATTCTTTCATTTCCATGTAGAGATCATTTCCTTCACGAGTACGCTCCCCTACTCCGCCAAATACGGATACGCCTCCATGAGCTTTGGCAATGTTGTTGATCAATTCCATGATGAGTACTGTTTTACCCACCCCAGCTCCCCCAAATAGTCCGATTTTTCCTCCACGGCGATAGGGGGCTAAAAGATCCACCACTTTAATCCCTGTTTCAAAGATTGATAATTTCGTATCTAACTGTATGAAGGCGGGTGCAGATCTATGAATAGGAGATGTTGTGCGAGTATCAACAGGACCGAAATTATCAACAGGTTCCCCAAGAACGTTGAAAATTCGTCCGAGAGTAGCTCCGCCGACTGGAACACTTAGAGGAGCTCCCGTGTTAATCACCTTCATTCCTCTCATCAGACCATCTGTAGCGCTCATAGCTACAGCTCTTACTCGATTATTTCCTAATAATTGTTGTACCTCACAAGTTACATTAATTTGCTGACCAGCCGTATCTCGAGCCTTAATTACCAAAGCATTATAAATATTAGGCATCTTGCCCGGTGGAAAAATGACATCCAGTACTGGGCCAATAATTTGAGCGATACGCCCT